AATGGCTAAAATATCTTCCGCTTTATATGATTATCAATCAAATAAAAAGTTATTTTATGTCGCAATCCTTACATCCCCTACCACAGGTGGGGTGACGGCTAGTTTTGGTATGTTGGGAGATATCATTATTGCCGAACCCAACGCTTACATTGCATTTGCGGGTAAAAGAGTAATTGAACAAACATTGAATAAGACAGTACCTGAGGATTCACAAGTGGCTGAATATTTATTCCATAAGGGCTTATTCGATCCAATCGTACCACGTAATCCTTTAAAGGGCGTTCTGAGTGAATTATTTCGGCTACATGCTTTCTTTCCTTTGAATCAAACTTAGATTAAGTAGAGCCGTAGAGTAGAGTCTTAATTTAATAATTTATTTAATATTAATAAAACGGAATAATTTTTTTGAAATGAAAATTATTAAATTATAAGACAAGAACAAGAAAATAACTAATATTATGAATAATAAAAAGGTGGATTATCATACATATATTTCGTGTAGAAACATGTAGAAAGGTGAATAAGTCCGTTTATTTACATATTTTTTATTTACGCATTTATTGAATTTTTTAATAAATATTTATTAAAAAAATACTTATATTAAAACATATACTTATATATTCCTTATTTAAGTATATACTCACTTAGGTATACTTAGTATAATATAAGTATAATATAATATTTATATAAATATAATTATTATATATGAATTATAAGATATCTTTATAACAATATAAGGTTAAAATAAAAATATTAATATAAAACAATAAATAAAAATAACAGGTACAAATATTAAATCGAGGTACCCATTCAATGATAACTCTCAACAACTTTCCCTCCATTTTTGTGCCTTTAGTAGGCTTAGTATTTCCGGCAATTGCAATGGTTTCTTTATCTCTTCATGTTCAAAAAAACAAGATTTTTTAGATACTATAGGGACAAATCTTATCCATTTTTTTTTTGAAACTGATTTGGATCATAACACCCATATCTATTTAGTAGAATATGGTATAACATGTTGCTTCTTTCGAGCATAAGCTCTTATGTATGTGTAAACATGATATATGGGTAAATTCATTTTTCAAATGGATCGGCATCGGGAAGAATTTCGGAAACGTAAAGTCAATATATCTATATCTATATATATGTGGATAGCTATAGGAAATCGTATGAAAGAGATGTTATTATTTTAGTTTGGATCTAAGCAATTCGATGAATTATTCTTAAAGGTTCACATCATAGTAGTGCTGGTTGATGAAAGTTACTTCGGAAACAAAAAAAGTAAAATCCAATTTATTTTTGTTATTTTTCCAATTCCAATAAAATGCAACTAGGTCTAGTGAGAATATGAGTTGGCGATCAGAACGTATATGGATAGAACTTATAGCGGGATCTCGAAAAATAAGTAATTTCGGCTGGGCCCTTATTCTTTTTTTAGGTTCATTAGGGTTTGTATTGGTTGGAACCTCCAGTTATTTTGGTAGGAATTTGATATCTTTATTTCCTTCTCAGCAAATCCATTTTTTTCCACAAGGGATCGTGATGTCTTTCTATGGGATCGCGGGTCTTTTTATTAGTTCCTACTTGTGGTGCACAATTTCGTGGAATGTAGGTAGTGGTTATGATCGATTCGATATAAAAGAGGGCATAGTGTGTATTTTTCGTTGGGGATTCCCTGGAAAAAACCGTCGCATATTCCTCCGATTCCTTATGAAAGACATTCAGTCCATCAGAATAGAAAATAAAGAGGGTCTTTTTGCTCGTCGGGTCCTTTATATGGAAATCAGAGGCCAGGGGGCCATTCCCTTGACGCGTACTGATGAGAATTTGACTCCACGAGAAATTGAGCAAAAAGCTGCTGAATTGGCCTATTTCTTGCGCGTACCAATTGAAGTATTTTGAAAAAATAAACTGAAGAATTAATACTTTGCAAGAGGGAAAAAACTAAAGAATCCTCTTTTTTTTCTATACCATAAGTTAACGGAAGTTTCTTCCGAACGCTTATTCGAGCCAAAGTAAACGTATACGAAACACCCCTAAAACGAAAATTTTTGTGTCCATAATTTTTTTTTTCGAAATATTTGATATTTTTTTTAATAGAACAGGAGTTCTTTCGTCTCGAAATCCGACTAATATTAATTTGAAGTGGGCTCTTTCTTATTCTATTTCTGTATTCTTTCTAGATTCAAGGACTAACCGCTATACTGCATCACAAATAAAAACTCTGAAATAGATTAATGGGCTAGATGACTTGAAATATAACTTATGCTTGATAGAAATATTAGTATCATATAGAGTCGACGCATGGGGTGAGTTCATTAAAACTTCAAAAATTCACAGACGAAAAAATGGCAAAAAAGAAAGTATTCATTTCCCTTCTATATCTTGCATCTATAGTATTTTTGCCTTGGTGGATCTCTCTCTCATTTAAAAAAAGTCTGGAATCTTGGATTACTAATTGGTGGAATATTAGGCAATCCGAAATTTTTTTGAATGATATTCAAGAAAAGAGTATTCTAAAAAAATTCATAGACTTAGAGGAACTCCTTCGTTTGGAGGAAATGATAAAGGAATACCCGGAAACGCATTTACAAAAGCTTCGCGTTGAAATCTACAAAGAAACGATCCAATTGATCAAGATGCACAATGAGGATCGTATCCATACAATTTTACACTTCTCGACAAATATAATCTGTTTCGTTATTCTAAGTGGTTATTCTATTTTAGGTAATGAAGAACTTGTTATTCTTAACTCTTGGGTTCAAGAATTCCTATATAACTTAAGCGACACAATAAAAGCTTTTTCTATTCTTTTATTAACTGATTTATGTATAGGATTCCATTCGCCCCACGGTTGGGAATTAATGATTGGCTCTGTCTACAAAGATTTTGGATTTGCTCATAATGATCAAATTATATCCGGTCTTGTTTCTACTTTTCCAGTCATTTTAGATACAATTTTTAAATATTGGATCTTTCGTTATTTAAATCGTGTATCTCCTTCACTTGTAGTGATTTATCATTCAATGAACGACTGAAAAATGATCGACCGACCTAATTAGAATATTTGGTACTTTGTACATAAGCAAAACATTCAAAATTGTACTTACTACCCAGCCAAGCGATTTCTCCAATATTTCAGAAAAATGATTTCATTAAATAGCAAAATTATAGATAGGGAACTCTACTAGCGACCTACCTAATTTTATTGTAGAAAATTTCGGGATCAATGATTGGACCATGCAAACTAAAAAAACCTTTTCGTCGATAAAGAAAGAGATTACTCGATCCATTTCCGTATCGCTCATGATAATGATATATATAATAACTCAGGCACCCATTTCAAATGCCTATCCCATTTTTGCACAGCAGGGTTATGAAAATCCACGAGAAGCAACTGGCCGTATTGTATGTGCCAATTGCCATTTAGCTAATAAACCCGTGGATATCGAGGTTCCACAAGCGGTACTTCCGGATACTGTATTTGAAGCAGTTGTTCGAATTCCCTATGATCTGCAAGTGAAACAAGTTCTTGCTAATGGTAAAAAAGGAGCTTTGAATGTAGGGGCTGTTCTTATTTTACCCGAGGGGTTTGAACTAGCCCCCCCCGATCGTATTTCGCCTGAGATTAAAGAAAAGATAGGAAATCTGGCTTTTCAAAGTTACCGCCCTACTAAAAAAAATATTCTTGTGATAGGTCCTGTTCCTGGTCAGAAATATAGTGAAATCACCTTTCCTATTCTTTCCCCGGACCCCGCTACTAAGAAAGATGTTCACTTCTTAAAATATCCCATATATGTAGGCGGGAACAGAGGAAGGGGTCAGATTTATCCCGACGGGAGCAAGAGTAACAATAATGTTTATAATGCTACAGCAGCAGGTATAGTAAGCAAAATCATACGAAAAGAGAAAGGGGGGTACGAAATAACCATAGTGGAGGCATCGGATGGGCGTCAAGTGGTTGATATTATCCCTCCAGGGCCGGAACTTCTTGTTTCCGAGGGCGAATCCATCAAACTTGATCAACCATTAACGAGTAATCCTAATGTGGGTGGGTTTGGTCAGGGGGATGCGGAAGTAGTACTTCAAGATCCATTACGTGTCCAAGGCCTTTTGCTCTTCTTGGCATCTGTTATTTTGGCACAAATCTTTTTAGTTCTTAAAAAGAAACAGTTTGAGAAGGTTCAATTGTCCGAAATGAATTTCTAGATCCGCGGATTTTTCAACATCAAGCTCTAAAAAGAAACAAACTCTTGTTGGCAATTATATTATGTAATAATTATATTATGTAATTGTGTATGATCAAAAAAATTTTGTTTGTTTCTTTTTTTTTCTACCGGATTTCGGGAATTACTTATACCGGTCATGATATGTATATTGTGAAGAAGACTATTTTATTTTACTTATCTCTTCTTTGTTTTTTCAATCCAAATCGAAGTGATATAGAATGAATCAGTAGTTTTCTATTCGAATAGAATCAAAACAAAAGATAAATAAGCGTAAAATAGAAACCAAAGTATAAATGAAAGGAACAAAGGGTTTTATTTTAGGGGGGGGGGGTTGTTCGTCTCCTAGTCCTTGACACAAGAAAAGGGATTTTCCCCAACCCCTTCTTGTGTCGAATTAATAATGATTCTTGATCCTGTTCGTCAAAAACGACTATTCGTAGTTTCCATTTTTTTCTCGGTTTATCATAACCTTTTTTCGATTTATCATGTTAAGTAGTGGACAAACAAAAATATAGGTAAATTTATTGAACAAATACAAATAGAACTTCTTCAAGTTCAATGAACTTCTAAAATAGAAAAAAGGAAATTTTTATTAGATTAAATAGAGTAAGGTTCTATTTTATTAGTATAGAAAGGGTTTGCATGATACCTAATCGATATAAATCTATATATAGAACTATAGAATTGTGAGTCATACTAAAAGGGGAAATTGAGTGATTACTTCTTTGTTTTAATTTTGAAAGTATTCACAGATACCTTCGAGTAAAAGAT